CTATGAGATAAGTGGAATAAAAATTTATACTGAACTTAAACTGAGATGCAAGCGGAACGGAATTGATAAAACAGTCTTAGAAACAGAATTCTCCCACTTAGGCTTACTATGCTTTGGGATTTTTTTAGAATATTATATTATTTATTTTCTATTTATTTATTTTTATAGTATAATATAACGGTATTGATATTCTAATCTACTTGATTGATATTCTAATCTACTTGAATATTGAATACCAGAAAACTATATGATATGAATATTTATTTTTATTAACGCAGATATATCTATCTAATTTATTTATTTTATATCTATATCTATGTCTTCTACGTTCTTTTATTACCCTCCTGTCCTGTCGTGTTGTCAATTGACAGTATGACTTAGGGGTCAATATAATTTGACCGACCAAATCCTATTTTGGTAAACCATCTTGAATCTACTCCAGAGTGAAGGATCATGGATCCAACGCATAACCCTTTGTGAATGAGAGAGATAAAGATGAGAAAGACCAATGAAATAAAGTTTCAAGGTTATATAGTTTAATGGTAAAGTTTGATTTGATTACCACCCCCAGAATACTTAAGGAGTTTTTCCGTTTGATTTATATACTATACTATGGATCTACTAAAGACGGATCTCGGCCTGAGTTATATTAAGTTAAAGTTAATAAGGTAGCCCTACTAGGCCTTATTACCTATTATGTTTTTCCTATTCTATTTTTATATATATTACCTCAAGGTATTTTTCTTATTACCTATGGTATTTGTCTTATTACTCATATTCTAGTGCTTTTTGATTTGGCCGGCCCTCGAGACCTTTTATTTCTAGTTGATTTATGAAGGCGGCCGTAGGCCCCTATGGTCCAGTGGTTACGACCTCTCTCTTTCACGGAGAAAACGAGGGTTCAAGTCCCTCTGGGGGTGTACCAAGACTCAAGACTATAGGAGTGGTATTTTCTATCAAATGATCCGTAGCCGTATTTGTCAAGTCTGCCTGGTAGACGAAAGGAAGTTTATTATGGAACGTCTAAAAAATTTAGGCGTTGGGTCGATGCCCGAGTGGTTAATGGGGGCGGACTGTAAATTCGTTGACAATATGTCTACGCTGGTTCAAATCCAGCTCGGCCCAACAATTTGCCAATCTACTATCAGACGGTAGAACTCTCTTGTTCTTAAGAAATACCTTACCTGATACAAGAGAATAAAAAAGAATTCAAATTTTCTGCTAGATCTCTTCTTATTTCCCTGGGATTGTAGTTCAATAGGCTAGAGCACCGCCCTGTCAAGGCGGACGTTGCGGGTTCGAGCCCCGTCAGTCCCGACGGATCCAATAAGTACATCAGTTCGTCTCTCCATTTTCTGTGAAAGAGGGGACAGAGAGCATAATTGAATCCCGAAGAGGTTTCCTCTCTTTTTTTTCAGGATTCTGTCAAAGAAAGAATAAACCCTAAACTAAAATGAAAATAACTAAAATAGTGAAGTTGATAGAATATTCCATCTTTTATCCCGCGCCTCATCTTTCTCATACTTCTTTGTCTTCCAAAGAAAATCGGATCATTAAAATTTAGAACCTAATTCCTCTCTTTTTGGGTTTTTAATGGAAACGGATGGGTGGTTAGATGATACTTCGTTTGACTACATACAAAAAAAGAACAGAAAAGAAGGATAAAAAAGGAATTTTTGCTCGGTCCGGGAATCCAAGATTGGATTCGGTATGGATAAAGGATCTTCGTATGTTATACTATTCAATTCTCGACGACGAATTAATTTAATAGCTCAGATATTGTTATTCATGATATGATATTGATCCGATTCAAGATCATCGATAGGTAATGCATTCATTGAATTGACAGGTGAAAGATTTATCATCTCTATGGGATTAAATCCCGAGTTATTGTGAAATAAAAAAACGATGAGATTATGGAAGTAAATATTCTTGCATTTATTGCTACTGCACTGTTCATTTTAGTTCCTACTGCCTTTCTACTTATAATTTACGTAAAAACAGTCAGTCAAAACGATTAATTACTTTGAATGAAACTTGACTTCTGAATTCTTATCCATATTTGAAGAAATCAAAAGAAAAGTATTCTATTAAATGAAATCAACGGGCTATAATCGGCGGTATTCTATGAGATCCGAGAGTATGGTAAGAAAGAAATTTCTTTCTTATCATACTCTCTATTAGTGTTATAGTAATGTATAAAATAAAATTGTACTTGACTTTCTAGGTATACTATATTACTTCTATCTTCAATCTATGTAGTTATTAATCCATATATGGAATTGACGTAGGACCCGATTCTATTTCTTTGATACATCTATTTATTCCGATGAATCTGAAAAAATCGTTTTACTGTTATAGAATACATTTCTCCACTAGAATCCAAGGGAATTTTGAAATGAGGATCTTTTTATTTAAATTGAAATAATTTTCAATTTAAATAAAAAATGCGTTGCAGAACGATCTATAAAACAATTGATACCGTTAACTAAATTAGGAGTGCTTCTAAAGTCCACTTCTTCCCCATACTACGAGTGAAAGGGAAAATGTAAAGACTACCATTAAAGCAGCCCAAGCGAGACTTACTATATCCATGTGAATTATATCCCTTATCTCTATGATAGAATTATTCCATTATTGCTCACTAATAATAGTAGAATGAATGGTCCAGAGTCAAAAAGGGATTCTGGCCGAACACTATTCATGAACCAGTCAAATAAATCCATTTCAAAAATTCCTATATGATTTCTAATCGGGAAAGACTAAATACAAGTAAAATATACAATGACACTATAAGGGAATGTTACTAATGGAATGGAACATCTATTCTATTCTATCTAGTAATAAAAAAAGAGACCCATTCCTTTTTCTTGCCCTTCAAAGTAAAAAAAAAATTGCTATCTATTACATACTTTTATTTCCTATTTGATCTAATTCGTACCCTTTCCCGATTGTCTCTCTGAAGGAGTTGGGAGATAGTATATTATACTCTTGACGACGGGTCTAAAAAAAAAAAATAATTTTTTTGCACTTTTTGTTTTCTATAAACTATAAAAAAAATCCATCCAATATAATCTTTCTTTGAATTTTAGATTCAAGGATTTCCAAGCTTTTACAAAATCCCCAGAACAGAATAAGACAGCAGAACAGAATAAGAGATTTAGATTCATTTGTTGATGAGGCGGCACCCGGATTTGAACTGGGGAAAAAGGATTTGCAGTCCCCCGCCTTACCACTCGGCCATGCCGCCAAAACGATACACAATAGGAAAAATTTTTTCTTTTTCGGTTGGATTACTAAACTTTAGTTTATTGTACTTGCATCTTGCATCCCTTTTTTAATCCTTTTTCTAAATCTAAATTTATGTATAAAAATTAGAAAAGTTTTTATCCTTTCTTATTGTATTTAATTTATTTATTGTAATGTATTTAATCTACCCCCTCGATTGATTGTATCGTATCTTCCCACAATGCCGAAAAACTTCCACTCACCTTTCTATTGAAAAATCAAATGTCTATTTTCGCTTAAAAAAGCCGAAATTTATGACAAAAGGGAACCATTAACTATTCGTTGACTGAGAATTCGTGACTTATTCTTGGATTTGAATCTAAGATTTGGTTTCCCTAATGACATAAGAAAATACAAATGGATACATACTTAATTGATTCTTTTGAATCAAAAATCCTTCTCAATTTCTGGATTCTATTATAACAAAAATGATAAGTATATGTAAACCCCAGAAGGGAAATTTTTACACAGATACCAAATTGGCTATTTAGAGTATGTTGCCTATAAACAAAAAAACGGGAATTCATTGGAACAAAAAAAGGCCCGGCTGGGTATTGACCGGGCCAGGCCCAAAAGGCACTTCGAACAAAATAAAAGCAAGAAGGTCTTCTTTATTTATCTTTCTATTCTATTTGGATCTTTCGAGCATCTAAATGGAATTGCTAATTCTATAATAACGATAAAGAATGTAAAAGAAATACTTTATTTAATCCTTACTTGATGTGTAATGTAACATAGTAATTATCTTTTTCAATTGGGAGAGATGGCTGAGTGGACGAAAGCGGCGGATTGCTAATCCGTTGTACGAGTTATTCGTACCGAGGGTTCGAATCCCTCTCTTTCCGTTTCCGTTGATGACTTTCTATTTTTTTCTTTCAATTTTTGCAAACCCCTTTTTCTTTTTTTTTCCTAATTAAATTAAATATGTGGAATAGCTAAAATAAATAATAAAATTGTAAAATCAAACAAGAAAAACTAAATTTTTATTTTATTCTTCACGCCCAGGATTACGTCCTGGATCATTGGATAGGAATCCAAAAATGAAGAGAGAAACAAAGAATATTACTACTGTGTAAACGAAAAGTTTGAGAGTAAGCATTACACAACCTCCAAGATCATTTTTTGAAAAAGAAAAACGAGAAAAGATAATAGATCCTCCACTTTTATATCACATATCCTATTTTGACACCAAGAAATGAATTATAGAAATAGAAAAGAATGTTCAGAAATTCAAATCAAATGAAGTTGAAATTTGTAATAAGAGTCTTTAATTTAATTACCACAAATCACTTTCATACCCACAATTAGATATTCTAAGGGACCCTAAGCTCATAAGGTATTTCCCCCAAAAAGGATTAAAATGGGGAAAGGAAATAGGGCGAGCCGGATTTCTCGCGACTATCCGAGAGTTTGAATCGAAGGTTCATACTGTCAGACTTATTTGATCTTATCAATTGTTATAATTTTTTTCGAATAAATCATGAATTTTCTAGGATAGTATTAAAGCTCTTATCGAAAACTTACAGCAGCTTGCCAAACAAAGGCTAAAAGAAAAAAGAACAGGGGTATAACTGGCATGACATCTACGATTGGATTCAAAAAAGCATAGGCTTCGGGCAATTTGGCGAAGAAAAGACTAGTCGGATAAAGGGCAGAATTAAGGCAGATCAAACTAAAAATATTAAGCATAACAGACTTTTTTTTTCGTCGAAATAATTGCATTTTGATTGAGTTAAGGAAAAATGAAGAAAGTAAGGTAAACAAAAAAATCCTTCTTTTTTTTTCTGCTCAATCAAAAATCCTCCAATTCTCAAAGGAGAATAGAAGAAATCATACTTTCATACAATATCTTAATTGAATTATATGTAATGATCAATAAATTCAGTTGAATTCTAGATATACACATGCCAAAATCCTAGCATGAATCTATAATAGATTCTATAAAGATAAAGAAAAAAGAGTTTCTCTAGATAGTTGGACTGGAATTGACGAAGACTTAATACCAATATTATTCTTTATTAGTATTAGTGTCCAATAAAAATAGAAATGGGGCGTAGCCAAGCGGTAAGGCAACGGGTTTTGGTCCCGCTATTCGGAGGTTCGAATCCTTCCGTCCCAGAGCGTATCCATTGTATCCTAATATTTCTTTTTTGTTCAAGGAGGTTCTGTTTCAAGGTCTAATATTGCATAGAATATTATATTATTCCTCCTTCTTTTTTGATTTTGAATGATTCTTTGCGGAAGCATATCTGAGTTTTTCACAAACTGAACTAAATCGAGTTCAAATGATATGCAAAAGTAACTGAACCCCTTTGTGACCCAGATAAAGCTAAGATGGGCCGTAGATCATAGTTGTAGAAAGTAACCTCATCAGGTTAAAAAAAATATGAAATGAAAATACATATAAAAGAGGAAGCGCTTAACCTATAGGTATGTATTCTTATCCTGTTTCAGTGACAATAGTGTTTCCCTTTTTGTGAAAAAGAATTGGCATCCCTAAAATATTTTATTTAACAATGATATGATATATATTTTCGATATTTTTTTTATTGTTTGATTTAGCTTATTTGCTTTACATCATTGACAATTCCATTCGAAAAGAAACAGAGATTTTTCTTTCTTATTTCTTATGATATGATAATGATAATAAAAGGGAGTCTTTACTGTAAAACTTGACTCAAATAATGATGTAGAAGTTGGAAACTTTTTCAAGTATCAAGATTTGTAATGATTCCTTATGGGTTGACTCTTTGGGAAGTTGGAAATGGGCCGGTCTATCTTATTGAGTCACTTGAAGAGGCAGAGTAAAATAGAATTTCTTTTTTCGTGTGATTTCTGTTAGTTATGTTATTTCTATATCTATTTAGTTTAGATTTCTAGATATTTCTGTTAGATATTTTTTTGAAATAGATATTTATAAAAAAACGTTCCATTCATACAAAAAAGCTGGGGTCTTGCTAATATTTCTTCAGAAAAATCTTTATTATCTATGTAGATAAGAAAAAATATAAATTACTTTGTCTCTGTACCGACTGAACCAATGACTATTCATGATTCCATAATTGAATCAATTCCGTACTGGTTCCAAATTAGAGGAATGTTATGGTAAAACTTCGTTTAAAACGATGCGGTAGAAAGCAACGTGCGACTTGAAGGACACGATCCGGTGTGGATTCTTTTTCTTACATCCACCATTTTATATAGGAATGAAGGTGCTCTTGGCTCGACGTCATTTGTTCTATTCTACTAGAGCCCTTCTTTTTTTGGGTTGTAATGTAAATAGTTCATGACGGAGCTCGAGTAGAAAGTATTGATTAATTTCTCAGGGGCAACGATCTAGGGTTAATGCCAATTCATAAATTGGAACAACTTCGTAAGTATATCTTCGATATAGAAATCGAAAGGATCCGATTCGAGCAATTTTTCAATTCAAAAAATTTGTTGGAACGGCTAAAACTTTTTCGATACGCAGTGTACCGCGCACGAATCAACCGTCGGTATGATTCTTTGATAGAAAGAAATCACAAAAGGGGTATGTTGCTACCATTTTGAAAGGATTAAGAAGCACCGAAGTAATGTCTAAACCCAATGATTTAAAACAAAGATAAAGGATCCCAGAACAAGGAAACACCACTTCAATTGTCTCACGGATCCGAATAACGAATCAAAATAGATTTTAAACGAGACAAAAAGGGTGGGTTAAAGACCACTCAAAAAAATATATATATTAAAGATTTTTCTTTAAGATATTTGAGATATTATATTATTGAACTTGAGTTATGAGTACAAATGATTTTTTCTTCTTCAAGAAGTAAGCTAAATAAAAATGAGTGAAATTGAAATTATAGAATTTATTAATTTATTTTACGGATTCCTTTCCTATTTATTCTAATCAAATTTTATCCATAGATAAAACTTCGAATCATTTTTTCTCGAGCCGTACGAGGAGAAAACTTCCTATACGGTTCTAGGGGGGGGGTTCTTTTTCATCTACATCTATCCCGATGAGCCGTCTATCGAATCGTTGCAATTGATGTTCGATCTCGAAGAGAAGGAAGAGATCTTCGGAAAGTGGGTTTTTATGATCCGATCAAGAATCAAACTTATTTAAACGTTCCCGCTATTCTCTATTTCCTTGAAAAAGGCGCTCAGCCTACAGGAACTGTTCAGGATATTTTAAAAAAGGCAGAGGTTTTTAAGGAACTTTGCCCTAATCAAACAAAATTAAATTAAGGAAATAAAAACTAAGGGTAGGATAGTGATTTCTATATCATTTTGGATATCTTTTCTATACTATGTTTTTTTATTTCCTTTCTTGGTCTATTCGTATCTATTTCTCATTGCTTTTATAGAATCCTTTTCTATAGAATCTTTTTCTAAGGAAACCGTATTTGATTGATCCTCAAAAAATAGAAAATTATGGCATTACCTGTAATTGCAATAGGGTGGTTTTCATTTGAACTCTAATACCAAGTAACAAACAAGGAATAGAAGTTCTTTATTCTATATGGATTCAATTTTTTTATATTATTCTCCATCTAATCTAAAAACTCAAAATTTAGTATATAAATATAGGTATATGTAGTGCCAATCCAACACAAGTCCTTTTTTTTACTATTATTCAATTTAAGTTTTTGTATTTTTTCATCGTATTCTTTTCTTAACCTTTATGTTGACAACGTTGTATCGAACAAATATAATTCATCGTGATAAGCAGATCTATTTATTTCCGTCCCATAGGTTTTCTTTTTTATTTTTACTTGTTGATTCAAATGATGGGTTCGTTGGATTAGCTTTGATACCCGGATTTTTGATTGAAAAAGTGGATAACATAGAAATAGGGGATGTTCTACCATTTTTACATTTATTTATTTTTTTGGTCGGGCAATTTTTTATTTTTTCATCTGATTCTGATTTAGTCATTTTTATGTTCCAAATAGAGTAGAAAAATTTAATAGAGTAGAAATTTTTTTTAGATTTTTTATTTCGTAGAGTAATGCTTTAATTTAATTTTATTCTGATTGTATCTACATACCCTTTTATATTTGGGTTGCTAACTCAATGGTAGAGTACTCGGCTTTTAAGTGCGGCTAGGATCTTTTACACATTTAGATGAAGCGAGGGATTCGTCCATACTATCGGTAAAGTTTGGAAGACCGCGACTGATCCTGAAAGGGAATGAATGGAAAAAATAGCATGTCGTATCAATTAAGAGTTCTGAGAATATTTTATTCTTTCCGGCTCGGTACAAAGCCTTCTTTAATTTATTGAAAGGGAGCAAACCGAAGTCAATTTCAAGTTGGGTCGAATTAATAAATGGATAGGGCCCCACGGCTTCAATTAATTTCATTTTTATTATAGGGAAAGAAAAAGCAACGAGCTTTCATTCTGAATTTGAATGATTACCCGATCTAATTAGACGTTAAAAAAATATTAGTGCCCAATACGGGAAGGCTTTCTCCCAGGAAAAAATATTCTTGATTTTTTAATGAATCCTAAATATTACCACTCTCCATTCTATAATGGAATAATGGAGATGTATGTGTATAAGAAACAGTATATTGATAAATCAATTTCCAAAATCAAAAGAGCGATTGGGTTGAAAAAAGTAAAGGATTTCTAATCATCTTGTCATCCTATAAGGAAAACGAACATAAAAACTAAAAATGAAATGGAAAAAGAGATGATAGAGAATCTGTCGATAAGTTTATCTGGATCCGAGGTATCTATTCGGTTTGTACTATAATACCTTGTTTTGACTGTATCGCACTATGTATCATTTATAACCCCCAAAATCCTCTACCTTTCATTTAAATAGAATTTCAAATGGATAAATTCCAAAGCTATTTAGGGCTAGATAGATCTCAACAACACTACTTCTTATATCCACTTATCTTTCAGGAGTATATTTATGTACTTGCTCATGATCATGGTTTAAATAGATCAATTTTGTTGGAAAAAGCAGGTTATGACAATAAATCCAGCTTACTTATTGTGAAACGTTTAATCATTCGAATGTATGAACAGAATCATTTGATTCTTTTTGTTAATGACTCTAAACAGACTCCTTTTTTGGGGCAGACCAGTCATTTTTATTCGCAAATAATGTCAGAGGTTTCTTCAATCATTATGGAAATTCCATTGTCTCTGCGATTAATATTTTCCCTAGAAAGGAAAGGGGTAGTTCAATCCGAAAATTTACGATCAATTCATTCAATATTTTCTTTTTTAGAGGATAACTTTTCACATTTAAATTATGTATTAGATATACTAATACCTTACCCAGCCCATCTGGAAATATTGGTTCAGGCTCTTCGCTATTGGATAAAAGATGCTTCCTCTTTGCATTTATTAAGATTCTTTCTCCATCAGTGTCATAATTGGGATAGTCTTATTACTTCAAATTCAAAGAAAGCCAGTTCTTCTTTTTCAAAAAGAAATCAGAGATTATTCTTCTTCCTATATACTTTTCATGTATGTGAATATGAATCCGGCTTCCTCTTTCTCCGTAACCAATCTTCTCACTTACGATCAACATCTTCTGGAGCCCTTATTGAACGAATTTATTTCTATGGAAAAAGAGAGCACTTTCCCAGGGCTTTTCAAGCAAATTTATGGTTGTTCAAAGATCCTTTCATGCATTATGTTAGGTATCAAGGAAAATCAATTCTTGCTTTAAAAGGGACGTTTCTTCTGATGAATAAATGGAAAT